AGTGAGCAATAATGGAACAATTCCGTCATAGAGATAGGGGACATAATTCACATGGATATAGTAAGTCTCGCTTGGGCTGCTTTAATGGTAGTCTTTACATTTTCCCTTTCACTTGTAGTATGGGGAAGAAGTGGACTCTAGAGTTACTACTAATAAAGTTGAGGAATCAAACTGTATCAATTATTTTATAGATCGTTTTGCAACGCGTTTTGAACTTTTTCAAATAAAAATATCTTCATTTCCAAATTCCATTGGATTCTAGTAGAGTAATGTATGATATGACTAATACTCTTTCAATCAAAGAGATATTTCAATGATTTCCATGTTTGTATTTCGAAAGGAAAGGGATACAGATGATAGGAAATTCATTCCAACCTAATTCTTCTGAAATTTTCTAACGGGCTTTTACCAGAATTAGAATTATAGATGGATACTGAGGAAGACCCGACCCCTTTTTATTTTTTGATTTGATTTTTTTCTTTCCCTCTTTACTGTTCAAAGAGGAAGTCGTTTTGGTAAATGTATACCCACTTTCTATGAGAAAGAAAACAATATAGACATAGCATAGTGGTTGGCTAACAAGATACTATGCATAATAAGATCTTGACTTGGGCGAGTCACATATTTATTGCGCACTTACCAGAGGTTTACTATTTATTTTATTTCTTTTCGAAACCTGAAGAAGTGCCCATAGAACTCCTGTCAATGGCTCAATCAATTATTTCTTCGAAATGCTAAAAAAACAGATTACTACGTGTTTTTCTTAAGATATGCCCATAATGCTTTTTCTTGATTCTTTCTATAGATCCCGAAATTCATATTGGATGGAAATAATAAAAAATCTAGGAATTAGAACTCTAAGAGTAAGACGATTATTTCAGAGTGATCGGAACAAATAGATGTATCAAAGAAATCGAATTTGATGCTATGTCCATTCCATATATGAAATTTATATCTACATATATGAAGATAATATTGGAGATTGATCTATATTAAGCCTTTCTCTTTATTGTAAAGTACAACTTTACAACTTTATACACTACAATAACACTAATAGATAGTATGGTAGAAAGAAAGATTTCATCTATTTCTTTCTTACCATACTATCGGATCTCATAGAGCCGATTATAGTCCGCTCATTTCATTTAAGACGCGAAATTGGAATCCTTTTCGTTTTATTTCTTCAATCATTGATAAGAACTCAGAAATCAAGTTTCATTCAAATTAATTAATCATTTTGACTAACTGTTTTTACGTAAATGATAAGTAGAAAAGCAGTAGGAACTAGAATGAACAGTGCAGTAGCAATAAATGCAAGAATATTTACTTCCATAATCTCATCTTTTTTTTTTACTTCACAATAACTCGGGATTTAATCCCATAGAGATAATAAATCTTTCGCCTGTAAATTCAATGAATGAATTACTTCTCGATGATCTTGAATCGGATCAATATCATGAATAACAATATCTGCGCTATCAAATGAATTCGTCATCGAGAATTGAATAGTATAACATAGGAAGATCTTTTATCCATACCGAATCCAAAATGGGATTCCTGAACCAATCAAAAATTCCTTGATTTATTATTATTTTTTCTTCTTTCTTTTCTATAACCTACCTTAGGTTTTCCTTGTACAATCATCTGATGAAGTATCATGTGACCACCCTTTCATTTCCATTAGTCACAAACCCAAACAAACAATAGAAGCGAAATGGAAAAAGAAAGGAGTTAAGTTCTAAGCTCTGTTTTTTTTTTTTAATAATCTAATTTTCTTGGAAGACAAAGAAATGTGATAAAGATGAGTCCCGGTATAAAAGATCTAATATTCCATCAAATTCACTATTTTTTTTAGGCTTTGTTCTTTCTTCGATGGGACCCCTAAAAAAATAGAAAAATAGGAAGGAAAAAAAAAAACAAGGATCTCCTCTTGGGAATGAAATTCTGCTCCCTGTCCTCCCTTTCACAGAAAAGGGAGAGATGAATTGATGTATTTATTGGATCCTTCGGGACTGACGGGGCTCGAACCCGCAGCTTCCGCCTTGACAGGGCGGTGCTCTAACCAATTGAACTACAATCCCAGGGAAATAAGGGATCTAGCATAAATTTAAATTCTTTTTTATTCCTCTGTATCAGGTATTTCTTAAGGACAAGGGGGTTATACCATCTCATGGTAGATTGGCGAATTCTTGGGCATTATTGGGCCGAGCTGGATTTGAACCAGCGTAGACATATTGCCAACGAATTTACAGTCCGTCCCCATTAACCGCTCGGGCATCGACCCAGGAAGAATCCATTTTAGGCTTATTGGTAATCCATAATCAACTTCCTTTCGTATTACCCTACCCCCAGGGGAAGTCGAATCCCCGCTGCCTCCTTGAAAGAGAGATGTCCTGAACCACTAGACGATGGGGGCATACTTGCCCAACCGCCATCATACTATGATCATAGTATGAATAGTTTTTTGAAATTGTCAATATAATGGAATGGGATGATTAGA